CCAATCTTCCTGATTCGAATCTTCCTCATTCGAATTCGCTCTGGGTGCCTTTAAGATTTCTTCATTCATTCCCATCCAATTAAAAAAGCTTTTTTTGTCTTCTTTGATTTCTGGATTTTCTTTGAGTTCTGGATCTTCTTTGAGTTCTGGATCCTTTTCGATTTCTGGATCCAAGAGCATTTTTGGAACGATATCATAAATAAGACCTCTATTCTCATTCTCAATTATTTCAGAATTCTCATTCTCAATTATTTCAGAATTCTCATTCTCAATTATTTGAGAATTCTGAGTCTCAATCTTAGTATTTGTATTATGGTTAGGGTCGATCTTTTTCCCAGCCTCCAAATTGACTAGATATTTTTCGAAAAACTTCCAATCAAAGTCCATATATTTTCTTTCAGGTTTTTTCTTTCGCATTTTTTTCAGAGACATATAAACCTTGTCTAGATAATTGTCTAGAGAATTCTTGTCTAGATAAACCTCGTCTAGATAATCCTTGTAATAATCCTTTTCTAGATAAAGCTGGTCTAGAGAATCCTTGAAATAAACCTTGTCTAGAAAACTCTTGTCTAGATAATCCTTGTGATAATCCTTGTCTACATAAGTATTGTCTAGATAATTGTGTAGATAAGTATTGTCTCGATAAAGCTTGTCTAGAAACTTCTTGTCTAGTATACAATCCTTGAAATAAGTCTTGAAAACAATCTCCTCTGGTATATCAAATAAGTCGATCTCTTGGCTCTTATTTACTTGTAATGGCAATTTAGAAATAGAGGAGTCCTTCTTAGTTTCAGAAGAAATGTATTTATATGCTAAAAGATCATATTTATAGTTTTTCTGAAACTTAGTTTTTTGATTTCTTACTAATGAATATACTTCAGAATCATCTTGTTTTTTGGAATGAAGTAATGGGTCTTTTTCATATGAATCTCCTTTATTTAAATCGTTATTTTGAGGCGTATGGCGTCGGTTGACTTTATTTCGCCAGGTTTGTGCGCCTACTCGCTCCCAATGAACCTTAGATAAATTGTATTGAGACTGACCTCTTAACCAGTTTTTCCATGGATTCGTTCCAAAATTTCGAAGTTTCTTATGCTTTAATTCGGAATGAAATATTCCCTGTCTTTCAAAAGAATCCTTTATTGCAGTCTTAAGAAAAAAAGACGTTCCGCGATATTGAAGAACAGATCTTAACTTATCACTAACTAGGGTTTGTGATAATTTGTAAAATACATATGCTTGTGACAGGGAAGATAAATTTGGCAAGGAAGCAAATTTCGGAACAATCTGTGACTTCCGCTTATTTATATTTTTTATAGTCGAACTCAAGGTAATTCTTTTTTGATTTGTTTCAGTATTGGAAATGTCTTTCTCAAAAAATTTTTTTGTTAAATTGATTCTAGGAATCTTAATGATACATAGAAAGATATCTAGGTATATTTTGTATATTTTTTCAATGAAAATTTTTTGAAAATAATTCCATTTACTTATTAATCGAACATTTCTTCTTTTTACAATTTTCCAAATATTTTTTGGTGATTCGACATTATTATTTTGCTTTTTGTTGTTAGGACTATTATTTAGTCCTGGAGTTACTTTTTTTTTTTCTTTTGTAATTCTTTCTATTTGATTTTTTATTGTGCTTGTTCTATTAATCAGATTTTGTATTTTTTCTTCTGAATTTGTAGAAGCTGTAGATCGAATTTGACTAAATGATTCATGAATTATCTCATTGCTGATTATAGAATCTTTTTCTTTTTGAGTTTCACTCGATTCATCTACTCCTATCCCTTTCAATCTTGTATTTTTTTTTATTATTTTCAAAATTGTGCTTTTTAGAACTAGAACCCTTTCTTTAAGCCGTTTTATGCTTTCTTTAAGCCGTTTTATGCTTTCTTTTGGGTTTCCTAGAACTCTAACAAAATTTGGCTTTATTTTTTGGTTGAAAACGCTTCTTATAAGTCGAAAGGCGCTCCCTTCCAATTTTTCTGCTGCTAATCTTTGACTTTTTTTGCCTAGTTCGTTAAAAATGGGCCCCCAAAAAATGGAAAAGGAACGGTTGGGTCGGGCACCACCCCAAGGATAGTCAGCTAGTCCCCAGAAAGACCTTATAAAAGCATAATCGTTGGTTATCCTTTGTCTATCATCCGCTGTGTGCCAAGGTTTCAACTCTAAAGGCCATAAAACTTTGACCTGAAGACCGTATTCCCACCACTCCTCCGGAAAGTTGCTGATGGATATGACGCCTATAGCAAAACCGTCATCGTTGCATAAAAGATGAGTCTCGTTTTCCCAGTCCTTTCTATCCTCAGCCCACTCGGGCTGCTGCAAAAATAAGATACGACCAATATTTTTAGCTATTATCGCTAAAGGCAATGCAATATATCTTCTAAAATAGGAGTTAAAAATTAATACGATACCTCTTACTCCTAGCCCATAATAAAGCTCATTCCATGCATCTATTCCATCCATCCGGAACAGCTCTTCTTCGGGGTCTAGTTCGATTTTCTCTTTTTTGATTCTTTTCGATTTTTTCCGTTCTTTCAATGCTTTGCTTTTTTTTTCGTCTATCTTCCTTTTTGTCTTCCTTTTTGTCTTCCCTTTTGTCTTCCTTTTTGTTTTTGTCTGTTCTTTCTTAGGTCCCTTAAGAGTAAAAAGGTCCCCTTTTTTGATTCCAAACCTATGCAGCAAATTTTGCATTTTCAAAACAAGGGGTTTCACTACCCTAAAAGAACTAGACAGTGTACTTTTTAAGAAGCCCAAAAAAAGAGGGGAATGCGGAAACATTTCAATCTGTCTTACAACAACTCCGTTTTTACGCCTTAGGACGCTCGCAACACCTTTGATGTCATCCTGATGCCAAAATTGGTCGCGCACCGCTCTCAAGGAGGTCCTCCACACGTCCTTATTCTCGGTTTTCCACTCGATATTGGTGATGAGGCTGCCAACGTGAACATGAGCAAGGCTTTTCTCAAAGTCAATACTATAAGGGTCTCCCCCACTCTTGATCAAATCCTTCTTAACCTTCTCATTAATCTCTTTAGCAATCTCCGGATCAATCTTATTACTATCTTTAGAAAGATTTTTGATAAGTAAATTTTGAGTATCCTGATTCAAAATAATTTCATATTTGTATTGTGCTGATATAATATCAAAGCACTCATTATCTCCCCGCTTGGTCACAAAGGGTTCGCCCAGGTCGTATGCGACCTCGCGGAGTAATACGTATGACCAGCGAGGGACGCGTTGACCGATGTGCGCTCGTCCCACACTTTCTCCCACTTTATAAGTCCTTAGTTGCTTTAGCTTTTTTAGTTTTCGCTGGTTCCAATCAATGCCTCCCCCCCCTTTTTCCCAAGGCTTAGAAAAAAATTTTGCCAAAGGATTATAATATAATTTTCCTTCTGCTCTTAGTTTTAGTGTTTTACTTTTTAGTATCGCGAACATTCTCTCTTCAAATTTTGGGGACTCGAAAATGAAACCTGGCAAAAGGGTCTCATGAATTTGATTTAGAGCAAGGATTTGCTTAAGTTGAGATTCTGTAGGTTCATCGTCGATTCTTTCACGAGATTTTGTAGTTCCATTTTTTTTTCTTCGACGAGATTGCATTGCATTCTTTTTTCTTCGACGAGATTGCATTGCATTCTTTTTTCTTCCACTAGATTTACGAGATTTAATTACATTGTAGACTTTTTCACGAAATTCACCCAATTGAAGAAGTGCCCTTTCTTCGCTTAGACGTGCTTCTTCGCGTCGACGTGCTTCTTCGCGTAGACGTGCTTCTTCGCGTAGACGTGCCTCTTCTTCCCTTTTCTCCTGTTCTTTGCTTTTCGGTGCCTTTTCTTCGCTTTTCTCCTTTTCTTCGCTTTTCTCCTTTTCTTCGCTTTTCTCCTTTTCTTCGCTTTTCTCCTTTTCTTCGGGATCCTCGATTACTTTTCTAAACTTTTTGATTCTTCCACGAGAGGGCCCATTCAACAAAGGATCATACCTTTTTGGTAGGCAGAGGCAGGTTTCGTTCATTTTCTCAATACAAACCCGAGTCCTTTTGTCGAGTATATCTAGAAAAAGAAATCCCGTGTCTAGAGCCTCAATTCTCTTTATAAACTCGTTATTTAAGTTGTTTTGTCTTTGTTTGTTCTTATAAAGCCAATCTTTGTCTAGTTTATCAAAGGAGAGTCTTTCTACTGTGGACGAAGATATCATCCCTTTCGTCAGTTCCTTAAAACTAGAAAAACTTGGAGGATCTGTAAAAGATATTCTTTTTTTTCCATCACTTCGGCATGTATCAAAAAAATATTGTGAAGCTTCCTTTCTTACAGCCCCAAAAAAGTGTTGATTGCTTATGTATCGTACTGGACGAGTCCATTGAAACTGAAAAAAATCGGCCGCTAAAATGCCTTCCACCACTATGGGTGCTTTTTGATCTTTTTCTTCATCCAGATCCGCTCCCAAACGCGTGGGAGGAATTTCTTCTTTGAATATCACTTTTTTTCGTGCAATCTCCTCTTTCTTTTCCTCTTTCTTTTCCTCTTCCTTTTCCTCGTCCTCGTCCTCGTCCTCGTCCTCCCAGTAAGTGTCAGCTTCTCGGCCTTGTCTGGCTAACCAATTTGGTTGCAGTTGTGGGGCTTGGACGCTTGTCAGTGGATGTGGAAAAATGAATAAAGGTATTCTGCCTAAATAGTAGGCACAGGTAACAAATAAGAAAATATTCACGAACCGACCCGTGTTTCTCCTCAAGTTTATTAACAGCAAGTACTGAATTTCTGACACAACCCACTGAAAGGTTCGCATAAGGAATTCAAATTCTTCCCCAAGGGACCTAACAAGGTACTGATAAATCTTCTTTTTGTATTTATTCAATTCTGACTTAATGGACTTATTCAATTCTGACACACGGTACTGAAAGTGTGAAAAACGGACCTGAAATTTTGCCCCAAGGTACTTATAAATGTACTTATCCAATGCGGACACAAGTTCCTTCTTAGATCTACTCAAAAGAT